CAAAAACAAAAATCTTTAGATTTACAATCTAATATTTTAAAAATAAACTAAGTTTTCATATAAGAGAAAAATCTTTTAATTAACAGTTAAACATTTTACCTTAAACTATCTTCTAGAAATAACATTTAAAAAATTAATTATACATAAATGTGTATAATATTATTAGATATGTTTAAGAAAGTAATGTAATCTATAAGGGTTTTTATTTCGTAGAAAGTTTTATTTGTAATTAATATATATGATATATATATATTACTTATAAATATATATGTGCATAATATATATAAATATATATTTATATATGCATATATTAATAGATATATATATATATCATATATTATTTAATATATATATATACATATAAATATATATATATATATATATTTATTTATAAAAATATATATATAAAAAAATATATATCTATATATATATATCAATATATATATATATATATATATATATAAATAAATTTTTTTATATATATGTATATGTATATTTAATAATAATTACATATATATATATATATATATTTTTAATAATAATTATATATAAATATATACGTCTGTATHACTAAAAATAATATACGTTGTGTATAGCTGTCGTAATGTATTCGTTTATGTAAAAAATAAAAACCATCCCATTCCAAAAATTAAAATGGTTTTTACAAACAACATATCAATTATTATTTTAAAAACAAAATCAGGGTATATATTCTATTATTTTCACTATAAAGACAAAAAGGTTACTTCATAATCAACAACAGGTGACCACCTACCAACAAAACTAAGGACAAAAATTCCATATTGTGTTTTCAAAACACAAAAATATAGTTCAACAAATATTATTAGAGACAGGTTCCCCTACCTCTACTTTACTACAACTTACTCCCCTATAGGCAATTGATGGATGATTTGTACCGCTTTTAAATAAACTTCAATCCCCCATTAAAAAGGCTTTACTGTCTTTTACAATTTCAAGTACTAACTATTAATACTATCCAAAAAATATAACATTGTAGGCCAAATTAGCCTCCTATATAAACCAAGTATATATCTATTTTAACAGATAAAAACTAAAATTACAATCCTTAAGAATAAAATAAACGATCATACATGAGCCTAAAATAAGAGTTGTAAATGAGGGCTCTCAATTACTACTCAGCCTCCAAAGATAATTTAAAAGCCTGCCAATATTATTACAGTTTAAATTCAACTTTACTCCTGCTCTTTTAATTTTTATCTAACCAGGTACTAATCTGGTTCGTTCGCTAAATCTTATAATCTTAAATACATACACAAACAAAATCTTCAATTTCACCATAAAATCAAAAGTTACACCCTAAAAATTCAAGATTAACAACAATTAGAGTACAAGCTTATAAAGTCTAGCCGATTATTCTGGAACAAAATCTTTACAAACGACAAACTGCCGGGGTAGAAAAACATTGCCCACTAAGTGAATCACTATTAGATAACACCATCTTAATTTTACTTCAGGCCATAATCAAACCTAAAATTAATGAAAAATATAAGATAGGGGTAGCCTTTTCTTCGAAAAAGAAATATACTAAAACTATACTATTATCTCAAACCTACAGAAATCTATTTTTGGTTTTGAAGACCACTAGTTTAAAAATTAACTTAAATCTGCACTAAAACAAGCACAAATCACTACCATAAAACTTTATATTACCTACCATAATAACTATGCCCAAAACACTAGAAATAACACTAAAGCACATAAAATAAAAAAATATCATCTCATTCAAAACCCTAGAAAAATAAATAAAAAGACTCATAACAATAAATTCTAATGAAATTAAAATAAAAATTAAACGCTGTCACTTAAAAATTAAAGATAAAGATCTAATAAAAACAAAAATAATTATAATTTACGCAAAGCACCAGAAAAATTTAAATAATAACTAGTAAAATTCATAAAAAAAACAAGCACCATAATAATCCAAATAAAAACTATTCAATAAACCCTGTAAAAAAAGACTCTAATAGAAACAAAGTTAACCACCCCATAAAAAAAAGGGTAAAATAAAAAAACTGACAATACACCCCCCAACAATGAAAGAGGAGTGTTAATAAAACTAACCTTAGAAAGCCTAGAAAAATATACCAAAATAACAAAAATGCCCCTTAAAAATAGTAAACAGATAAAATAAGAAAACCACACATGTAAAAAAAAAGAAATTAATGGCATAGCCATAATTAGGGAAAAAATAAGAAAAAAACAACTCTTTATAGGATCCAAATTAATATAACTTATAACACACCTAAAAACAGCTAAAAAAAAAAATAAGCTAAGCAAAAAACTTTCATCCTCCTTATTGTAAGTAAGATATTCTAAATAAACTAAAAGTTTTCAGTAAAGAAATTCCCAGTGTCCCAAACACTAAATTTTAAATATAAACTATATACTGAAACTAAATAAAAATAGAGCCTCAATCTTATACTTGCAAAGTATATATTTTTATTTAAAATAGGGCCCCACAACAAAAAAAAAAATAACATTAATAAAAAAACAACAGAATTAAAGTAAAAACTTTTTATATAATTATTACCTAATAAACTAAAAACAGAAACTACACCAACACCCTTAGAATTCAAACCATTAAGCATCAAATCAAAAAACTTATAATTCACCAAACCATAAATAAAATCCTTAGCCAGGAAATCCACCACAAACTTATAAGTTAACTCCTTTAACAAAAACTTTAGACCAAGATAAACTATTAAAATTATAAAGAACAAAAAAAAGATAGGAACAAAAAAATCCACATACAAAAATAAACTAGGTAACGCTAGTATATTAAAATTCAATCACCAAATAAAAAAAATAGAAAAAAAAATTAAAATCAAACTCAAAAAATTCATAATAGAACCCCCACTAAAATTAAAAACAGGACCACTAAAACTTATAAAAAACCCCTTTCACAAACGGTACCTATAACCAAAAGTAAAAAAAACAGAAACAAAAAACATCAAAGCAAAAAAAATCATAAAAGAATTAGAAAAAAAAAACTCCAAAATAAAATCCTTTCTTACAGCACCCCTAGAAAAAACAAGACCACATAAACAAAACAAGGTAACCAATAATTGTAACTGAATAAAAGAAGGAAGATTACCTATATTTCTATAATTACGGCCATCCTGTTGTCCAAAAGAGCAATGGATCAAATAACCAATCTGTATAAAAAGACAACTCTTAAACAAAGCATGCCTTAATAAATGAACAAAAGAAACAAAACCCAATCCCAGGCCCACAGTTAGCATAGAAAACCCCATTTGAGACAAAGTCCTTAAAGCTACAACTTTTTTTAAATCCTCCTCCACCAAAGCAGCAACCCTAGAAAAAAATATGGTAAAAATACCAATCATCAAAATAATAATAATCACTTCTTTATTTAAACTTAATTCAGAAAAGTTTATCAACAAAACCAAACCCGCAGTCACCAAAGTTCTACTATGAACCAAAGATCTAATTGGAGTAGGAGCACTTATAGCCTTCGGCAACCAACCACTAAAAGGAAACTGAGCACTCTTAGTAAAAGATGCAGCCAACAACATTAAAGATGACAAATAACAAAAAAAAGACAAACTCAAAAAATAATAACTTCTAAAAACTACCCTAGAAAAAAAAACAAACAAAAAAAAATCACCTAAACGATTCGTTAACACAGTATTCATAGCACCACTACACCTATCCCAGTTATTATAAAACAAAACCAAAAAAAAACTTGAAATTCCTAAAAGATCCCAACTAAGAAGTATAGTAAAACAACTATTACTATAAATCAAACTAAACATACTCCCTACAAAAACTAATAACATAAAATAATAATAATTAAAATTTAACTCACCTCTTAAATAATAAGTACTAAAAAACAAAACCCTAATAGTAACTAATATCAAAATAAGAGAGAACATTAAACTATTAAAATAAAAATTAACTTTAAAAGATATGAAATCCCACTCAACAAAAAATACTCCAAGCCTAATAAAAGGTAAAAACAATACTACAACACAAACAAAACCTAAAGAAAACACTATCAAAAAAATAGAAACATCAATTTAAATAAATCAAATCAATTTACCATACCATCACTCTATATAAAACCCACCAAAAATAAACCTCAATAACAATAAAAACCTAACTAAAGATCTACTATCAGAAACCAGGATGCCCAAAAACATAACAATTTCCAAATCAAAAATAACAAACATCAGTATCATAATAAAAAAATGAATACTAAAAGAATTCTGAATTTTACCAATACTTACAAAACCACACTCAAAAGAAGAAACCTTATTTTTATAAAAATCTTTACAACTCAATAAAAAATTACCCAAATAAAATACAACCAGTAACAAAAGTGTAAAAATAACAACCATAAACAATACAGACAAAAAAGACTCAAAAGCCTTTACAAAGTTTAAAACTTCAATAAATTTCCTTTCGTACTCTACACTATCACAAAAAAATAATTAACAAGATAAACAATTCTATCTCACGATGAATTAAACTAATATCACGTCCAATTTATTACCAGAAGAACAGTCTAAAAAATAAAGCCTCCTCCTCTCTAAAACAATTGGGATACAACATCGATGTAAAACTCACTCATATCATAAGAAACTGATTAAAGTATGTTTTTCTGTTAACTCCGGAGTAATTTTTTCTATTAAAAATAGTAATAAAAATTATATAAAATTCTACCCTAGAAAAAATACCTAAAGATTAAAAAATCACTAGGTAAAAAAATTTCCGAAGACTTATCTTTGTTTAAATACACTTATTATTTCTTAAATAAAATAATAATTCATAAAAATAATTAGTAAATAATCAACCAATAACCCCATTCATACTGGAACTCATTAAAAGCACAAATTATTTTGCTACCTTAATGTCCTCACGCTAAGACTGCCATTTATAAAATACATAGGGCAGAGGCCAGCATTAAATTAACACCTAAGTCTTTAAAAAACATTTGATAAAAATTCAAGTTAACACAAAAAAATTAAAACAAAAAATAAATTTTCAAAAAAATATTACTAAATCCAAAACACTAAATTTATTAAAAAATTAATAAAAAAAAAACAAAATCACGCAAAAAACAGAAAAAGTTATAAAACTTGAAACACAAACACTTCAAAATTTTAACTTCCTATAACTATCAAAAAAAAATATAATTTTCTAACAACACAAAATAAACAGATAAAAAGAAGGTCGACATATCAAAACAAAAACCAATGAAATTTGTTGTGCAACAACAAAAATACAAGGCTATCTACCCTTCTCATCTATTAAACATCCTAATGTGAAAATCCAAAAACGGTATGCAATACCAAAAAATTCAAAAATAAAAGTTAAAGCCACCAAATTTCCCCTACACCACAAATAGATATTTTAAAATAAACTAAATAGCTTAATCCATAAAACCAAGACACCAACTCTTAAAATTATCCAACAAAGTTACCTCCAAAGCAATAGGCATAAAACTATGGTTAGCACCACAAATTTCTGAACATTGACCATAAAAAACTCCCACAATAGGGAAACTATAAGATAAAGTACTAAGAATACCACTTATAGCATCCAACTTAATAGAAAGCCTAGGCAAAGCTCAAGAATGGATAACATCCCCCGAAGTGATACAAAAACGAATATTCGTATCACAAGGCACAACACAACGATTATCAACCTCCAAAAGACGGAGTTCCCCCAACTCCAACTGGTCCAAAGACTTCATATAAGAATCAAACTCCAAACCAGGAATATCCCTAAACTCATAACTCCAATACCACTGATGACCGGTAACCTTCACAGTTAAACTACTATCCAGGTTTATTAAACCATAATAATAAAGCAAACTCAAAGATGGAATCATCTGCATAACCAAAATCAAAGTCGGAAAAACACTACACAAAAGCTCTCCAAATTGATACTCAATCTTCTTACTTTTGAAATAAAAACGTCTAAATAATAAATAAAAAAACATAACAGAAACAAAGGATAAAACACCAAACAACAAACTACAATTAAAATTATGAAACCAATCTATATAACTAGAAAACAAACTATTAGAAAACAACAACCCAAAATCTTGAAAAAAATTACCCAATAATCTCTTAAACCCCCTGATTGGAAATCAGGTATACTAAATTATACTAAAAGATCCCTAAAATCACGAATCTTCCCATTGACAATGGGATATAATAAAAATTATACTATAATTTTTTATAAAACAATAAGAGATAAACACTATAAGGGTATGAACCTTAAGGACTAGACTTATCCTATCTTACTTAAAGACCCTAATCCTGCCAATCTGCAATCGGCTACACTAAAATATAATAAAGATCCAGAACTTTAAAACAGTAGACCTATAAAAAATCTCCGACTGATAACTATGACCAAAAACATATCCACTAGAACTATACTCAGGACTACTATTAATATGGTAATCCAACAACAATAAACGATGACTAACAAAAGACTCCAACAACACAAAAACAAATAAAAACAAAGCAAAAACACTTACCATAGAACCATAAGAAGCAAAAATATTCCAAACACTATAAACATCAGGAAAATCTAAATATTTACGAGGAAAACCATGAAGACCTGCAAAATGTAAAGGAAAAAATGTCAAGTTAACACCAAAAAATATTAACACAAAAACTACAGACATTATCATTTTATCATAAACAAAACCAGTCATAAACCCCCACCACAGAGTAATACCAGTAAAAATACCAAAAACAGCTCCTAAACTCAAAACATAATGAAAATGGCTAACAACATAATAAGTATCATGAAGAATAATATCCAAACTAGAATTAGATAACATAACACCAGTCAAACCCCCGATAGTAAACAAAAAAATAAAACCTAAAACCCACAGCAACAACGGTTGAAACACCATCTTCATCCCGAACAAAGTAGCCAATCACCTAAAAACCTTAACACCAGTAGGCACAGCAATAACCATAGTAGCAGCAGTAAAATAGGCACGAGAATCTAAATCCATACCAACAGTATACATATGATGAGCTCAAACAACACACCCGATTAAACCAATACTTAAAATAGCATAAACTATCCCCAAAGAACCAAAGACCTCCTTTTTACCTGTCAGATATAAACTACTCTGACTAATAATACCAAAAGCAGGTAAAATAAGAATATAAACTTCAGGATGACCAAAAAACCAAAATAAATGCTGGTAAATCAAAGGGTTACCACCTGTCCTAGGATCAAAAAAAGATGTGTTCAAATTACGGTCAGTCAATAACATAGTAATAGCACCAGCTAAAACAGGCAAAGACAGAACCAAAAGAAAAACAGTCACAAACACAGTCCAAACAAAAAGACTCATATGTTCTAAAGAAATAGACCTACTACGAAGATTCTTAGTAGTAGTCATAAAATTAATAGCACCAAGAATAGAACTAACACCAGCACAATGTAAACTAAAAATAACCAAATCCACACTACTTCCAGGGTGACCCATAGTACTTAAAGGAGGATAAACAGTTCAACTTGTTCCACAACCTATATCAACAAAACATGCATCCAAAATTAAAAACATAGAAGTCGGCAAAAGTCAAAACCTCAAATTATTAAGACGAGGGAAACTCATATCAGGAGCCCCAAGCATTAAAGGCAACATTCAATTACCAAAACCCCCAATCATAGTAGGTATAACCATAAAAAAAATCATTAAAATAGCATGTGCAGTAATAACAGAATTATACAACTGACCACTGCCTAAAAAAAAACCAGGCTTAGCCAACTCTAAACGAATAATAAGAGATAAAGCAGTCCCAACCATACCAGATCAAAGACCAAACAAAAAATAAAGAGTACCAATATCCTTATGATTAGAACTCTCCAACCAAACAGATAAGCCTCCTTGATACTTAAAAACACTTTTCAAATAAAACCAAAAATTTAAACACCAGTTCAATTTTAATTCAAAAATTTAACATTTATTGAAAAACACTCAAAAGCTCAACAAAAAAAAAACCTTTGTTGATGTCTTACTTTTATCTTTTTAAAAAAAGACCCTCAATCAGAAAACATTATATATTATGATAATAAGAGGCACAGAAAACCCAAAGTTTCAAACCCCCATATTAACAAATCTTTTCCCCATAACAGCCCTGGTCAAAATATAAATAGAGTAATAAAAAGCAATAAAAAAATATAAAAATAGAATATAAAAACCAAATTTCATAAAATTTAAGGCTGCCGTAATAGCCGTGAACTCAGACAAAAAAGATAATGAAGGCGGTGTCCCACTATTAGATAAAAAAACCACAGCAAAAAACAAAGCCATAATCATACCAGAACTAAAAAAACTATTTATATAATAAACCATACGACTAGACGATACATAGTAGAATTCACCGATAAGATAAAACATCAAAGTAGAAGTATAGCCATGGGCCAACATTATAACAAGACCTGAAGTCTTACCAGATATTAAAATGAAAATTAACGCTATTAATAAAAATCTCATATGAGTAACAGAAGAATAAGCTGCTAAAGCCTTAGCATCCCTTTGAAGAATACAACAAAAAGACGCTAAAATCATACCTAAAAACGCAATAACCATTCATAAATTATTATGCACAAAACTCAAACTCCCCATAATACGTATAAACCCCGCTGTCCCAAGTTTTAATAAAAGCCCGGCCAACAACATACTAGCAGTAGTGGGAGCTTCTACATGAGCCTTAGGCAACCACAAATGCAAAAAATACACGGGAAACTTTATCATAAAACTCAAACTAATAAGAAAGACCATTTCCCAAGATAAGTTAAAATCAAAGTATACCAAAGTAAAAAAAAACCAACTTTTAAAATATACAAAAAGAAATGGCATAGAACAAAAACTAGCATAAAAGATTAAGTAATAGGCCGAGTTAATTTTTTCAATTTGTGACCCATACCCCAAAATTATAACTAGAATAGGGAACATAGATAACTCAAAAAACATATAAAGTATAATTATATTCGCAGGCACAAAAAATATCACACAAATAAAAACCAGGCACTCAGATAATAAAAGAAGAGGCCTTCTCTTTTCCCTAAGTAAAACCATCCCCAGAATAAAAAGACTTATAACAACCAATAATACAAAAGAAAAAGAATCTAAAAAAAAAAGCAAACCAGACCAAGAAAACCTATTTATCATAAAAAAACTAAAAACAACCATAAATAAAAAAAAATATACAGGATTAAAAAAAAAATATAACCCGAACAAAAAAAACTCCATCAAAGCCACCTTATTTTCACAATTACAAATAGCACGTTTTAAAATAAACTAAAATGGCAGTAAGACCATCAATAAACAAATACAAACAAGAACAACCAAACAACATCCACAAAATGCCAATAAATAATAGCAAACTCCAGTCCTAAATGATGGTTATAATTAAAATGTGACTTCAATAAACGTAAAAGATTAAAAAACAAAAAAAGACCCCCGAAAAACACATGCAAACCATGAAAACCGGTAGACAAATAAAAAATACTACCAAAAATTCCATCGGAAATAGAAAAACTAGCCTCCCTATATTCTATAACCTGGATAGCAGTAAAATAAACTGCCAGAACACAGGTCAAAAAAAGTCTAACCGAACAGTCCTTGTTTCTCAACAACCTATAATGAGCCCACGTAACAGAAACACCACTACTTAAAAGAATAATAGTATTAAGCAAAGGCACGCCAAAAGGGTTTACCAAATGCATACCAATAGGGGACCACACACCACCCAAATCATGAGCAGGTACAAGTGCAGCATCAAAAAAGGTCCAAAAGATACCGAAAAAGAACATAAACTCACTAAAAATAAAAATAAGTACCCCAAACTTAAAACCATCCATAACAAAAAAATTATGGTAACCCCTAAGACCTTCCATCACAATATCCTTACTCCATGCAAAAGACACCAACAAAATGGAAAACAACGAAAAAAACAAACCCCACACTATACCATACTTAAAGAAAACTACTAAAGAACTTGTAAGCCCCAAAGAACTAAAAAAAACCAGTAAAGGGTAGCTAGAAAGCCTTAAAATATGAAAATTATGAAACAAAATACACAAAGATCTCCCAGTCCTAAACCGGGCATATTTATTATACTATATGTACCTTACTATTTAAAAACAAATTTGGTTAAAAAAAAAATTAAAAATAACACAAGAAAAATCATAAAATAAACACAAGAAAAAACTAAACTTAAACTCACAAAAGGCTCTTCTACTAAACACTGACCCAACCATCTCAATAAAACAAGAGTAAAAAGCAACATAAAAACTAAAAATTTATTAGATTTTGACAAAACAGAAACATAATTATTAACAAACAAGAACCTAAACAAAACCATCTGCCTAGCAAATATAGCAACAACCCCAACAACCTTGTTAGGAATTGCACGAAGAATAGCATAAGCATACAAAAAATATCACTCAGGTACAATATGGGCAGGTCTAGCCATAGGATCAGCCTCAATAAATATTTCAGGGTCGCCCAAAATAAAGGGGTATAAAAAAACAAAAACAAAAAAAACAAACCAAACAACAAAATTTAAAGCATCCTTAGCCCAAAATTCCGGATAAAAACAAATTTTATCATAATCCCCATGACAATAAAGCTTAGAAGTTCTCCCAGTCACATGCAACATCAAAAGATGCACCAACACAATAAGAAGAAGACCCCACGGCACTAAAAAATGAACCACAAAAAAAAACTTCAAAGTAGCACTAGAAACAGTAAAACCACCCCAAATTCAAGTAACAATAGAAAACCCCCAGATAGGGATAACCCTCAAAAGACTAGTGATCACAACAGAGGCCCAAAAACTCATCTGTGCCCACACTAAGACATACCCTATAAAAGCCTCTATCATAACCAACAATAGAATTGTCACCCCAGAAAGCCATACACCTTTTAAACGATAACTACAAAAAAAAAGACCTTTAAAAATATGTAAATACAAAAAAATAAAAAAAAGACTAGCCCCATTAGAATGAAAAATACGGAAAACCCAACCAAAATTAACCTCGTATATAATATACTGAACACTACCAAAAGCTGAGGCGCCATCATCAGTGTAATAAAAAGCTAACAAAGTCCCAGTCAAAATCTGAAAACCTAAAACCATACCCAATATTCTACCGTAATTCCAGTTAAAAGTTAAAACTTTTCTAGAAGGTAAACTAACAACCAAAGAATTAAAAAAACCTAAAAAAGAACTTTTCAACACCTCCTAAAAATTCTTGACTTCTTCAAAGTCACATTTTAATATAAACTAAAAAGGTCCTACACTGTACCCCTTTTACACCAAAAATAAAAATTCTTCCTAAACTAAAGTGTATAAACGAAATCTTCCTGGACCGCAACCAGACATAGGAAAACATCTATTTCACGTTCTACTATCACCTAACGGAACTCCGCCTTATCAAGACGACATAATAAAATTTTACTAAAGCAGTAAAATACTAAATAACAGATAAAACTATTATAGGAATAGAAATAAAATAAATAAACTTCATATGACCCTTTATAAAAAAAAAATCCTTAGTTCTTATATTAATAAGCCAGAACCTAAAACAAAGTATAGATAAAAACATCAAAAATAACAAAAAAAGAAACCACAAACTCTCCAACTTCAACAATTCAGATAAAGAAAAAATTTTAATAAAAAAAGAAACCCTAAAAGGAATATTTAAAAAAACAAGCACAGTTTCTCAACCAACAAAACTATAATCCTTAAGACTAAAACTGGGCATCAAAAAAACTATTAATAAAACATAATTAAAAAAAAGATACAAAACATTAACAATAGATAAAAAACAAGTCAAAACAACCCAATTAAATGACTCAGTAGAAGAAATAATCAACATATTTTTATAACTTTTAATTAAAAACAACTGGAAATAGCACACCAAAATACCAAACAAAAATAAGAAAAGTACCTTAAAACTAAACAACTGTACCAGCACAGGTAAAAAAGGAAGTTTCTGAAAAGTCAAAAACCACATCAATAACCAGTTATAAACAGAACTAGTAACACTAAAAACCCAAAAATGAAATGGGGCCACGCCAATTTTTAACATCACAATAAAAAACTGAATTAAAAAAAAGTTAAAAACCAAAAAAAACAAACCCAAACTTTCTTGAATCACAAAATAATTAAAAACACTCACATAAGACCCCAAGTTCTTAGACAAAATTACAAAAACCACCGTTATAAGAAGAAAAGATCTTCATCAGACAACAATATTTCTAGTAAAAAAATTTAACAAAGACAATACAAAAACAAAAAAAACCATAAAAAAATACAAAAACAAACGGGTAAACCCTAAACAGATTTAGAAGACCTGCCGCATATTTGTCAATTGTTTCATATCTTTTGCGCTTAAAACAAATGCACTTCTTATGCTATAACAACCCCTAAGATGTGAGCCCCTCATCTTTAGATTAAAAATCTAATACTTTAAACTTAAGTTAACATCTCTAACTTACTCATTTAAATACAAATAAATTAAACGAGAAAAAATATAACTTTGAATAAAAAATACAAAACACTCCATCATAATGGCCAACACAGTTAACCAAACATAACCCGCACCTGCAGTTAACTCCAAAAAACGGTAAATCATCATACTAATTATATGGCCAACTAAAACATTAACAGTTAAACGTACAGTCAACGCCAAAGGACGAGAAATCTCGCTAACAACTTCAACTAACAACATACTAAAAGTTTTCAAAAACCCATCCCCCTCCTTAGTAATATAGACCGAAAACTTCTCACTCCTAATAAAAGTAAAAAAAGTTCTCATCCAAGCCACTACTGCATAAACAAAAGTAAACTCTAACATACCACAAAGACAAAAAGAATAAGTAAAATACCCACCAAAACAACAAGTCAAAAGAACAACAAAGGTAAAAATAGAAATAACACTACTCAAAGGTAAATCACCATCATATCTAAAAACTACAACTAAGACTCTTAAAAATTTTTTAACCAAAACCCCCAACATTCTTTCCTTAAAATAAAACAAAAACTGCAACACATAAATAAATATAAAAATATCCAAAAAATAAACATTCCTAATTTACAAAAAAACCATTACAAAATAACCCAAAAAAATTAAAGAAACAGGCAATAATTCAAATCAAAAAAAACTCATTATCAGGTCATAACGAAAACGCGGGTAAGAACTACGAATGAAAACCAGAACAGAAAACATCATATAGATAACCACAAAACTAAAACCAAAAAACAAAACAGAAGTCAAAGTACTAAAAAACAATAAAGCCCCATACTCACCTAAAAACAACAACACAAAAGCAACACTAGAGTATTCAACGTTATAGCCCCTAACCAGCTCCCTTTCACCCTCAGCAAAATCAAAGGGGGCACGATTAAGCTCAGCTAAAACCATAAAAACAAAAGGTAAATAAATAACAAAAAGACTCAAAATAAAAAAACTACAAAAATAAAATATAATAATATGGATGACAACAGATAACAAATATAAAGAAAAAGCAATCTCATAAGAAATACTTTGTCTTCTAGCACGAATAGCACCAACTATTGCATACTGAGACTTACTAACAGCCCCCCTAATAAGTGTAGTGTAAACAGAAAAACCGATCAAGCACAAAAAAAACATAACAGAAAATTCAAAGGTAATAAAATCATAAAAAAAAGGCAAAACAAATCACTCCAAATACATTACAATAAAAAAAACCCCAGGAACCAAAATAAAAGATACTTCTGAAGCATTCAAAGGCAACAATTGATCTTTCTTCAACAACTGAATTCCATCAAAAATAGCCTGCAACAGACCCATAAAACTAACCTTATTAGGTCCAATACGCTGTTGACTGCCACCAAACAAATGACCCTCATACAAAGTCACAAAAGCAATAGCCTGAACCACAAACACTATAAGAAGAATAATATGAATAAATATGAGAATCAA